TCAGGTTCAAGGCAAATAGTCTTATTCACAATATACCTACTCGTTTCTTATTTATGTCTAGCAGGGGAATACAAGTACTTCCCAGCATCTCGAAGAAAAATAAAAATAGTCGAAAAAAAGGCTTCTCTTTTTTCTTTTTTACCATACAAGAATTGCATCGATCAACAAGATTTTGGCTCTGTTTACGAACTTTATGTTGTGCCTCTAAAAATTCATTTGGGACAATTGAACCTTCTCAAACTGTTTCTTTTTAAGAACCAAAAAGATTTGTGCCAGAATAACAGATGCCAAGAAGAACAAAAGGCCTTGGACACGGGATGGGTCTTGAAGTACTATTTCTACGTCTCCCTGACCAAATCCACCTACATTCGGATTACTTGTTAATGGTTGATCAAGCTTAACAGATTCAGCTTCTGAAACAAGAAGTTCTAGTCCTGGAGGTATAATATCAACCTCTTGGTGTCCATCCGATGCAGCCACTATGGTTATTTCATATCCCCCCTTTTCTTTACGTATGATTTTGCTTATTGTACCTCCAGCTGTAGCATTATAGACTGTATTGTTACTCTTGCTCCCATCAGGATAAATCTGACCTCTTCCCCTGTTCCCGCCTACATATATAGGATATTTTAAGAAGTGAACGTCTTTTTTAGTTGTGGGGTCGGGGGAAAGGATAGGAAAGGTGATTTCACTATATTTTTGACCAGGAACAGGACCTATCACAAGAATATTTTTCTGAGTGGGGCGATAACTCTGAAAAGACAGATTGCCCATCTTGTCTTTCATCTCGGGAGAAATACGCTCGAGGGGAGCTAATTCGAATCCCTCAGGTAGAATAAGAACAGCCCCCACATTCAAAGACCCCTTTTTCCCATTAGCAAGAACTTGTTTCAGTTGCATATCATAAGGGATTCTAACAACTGCCTCAAATACAGTATCGGGAAGTACCGCTTGTGGAACCTCAATATCCACGGGCTTATTAGCTAAATGGCAATTGGCACAGACAATACGCCCAGTCGCTTCTCGTGGATTTTCATAGCCCTGCTGCGCAAAAATGGGATATGCATATGAAGTAGATGTCTGAGTGATTACATAAATCATGATAGATAGAGAAATCATGATAGATAGAGAAATGGATCGAGTCATCTGTTCCTTTATCCACGAAAGGGTATTTCTATTTTGCATGGTCCAATCATTGAGCACGAAAATTTCTACAATAGATTGGGTAGGTTGCTAGTATAGTTCCCTATCTCTGATTCTGTTATTGTTATTATACTGGAATCATTGTACTGTAATACAGGAGGATTTTCCTAGATGGGTAGAAATAGAAAAAAGTTAGTAAGATTTTGCATGGTTTGTTTCTGTAAGAAGTAACAAACATTCGAATTGGGTTAATATCCGTGTATTGTTTTTTAGTCATTCATTGAATGATAAATCACTACAAGTGACGGAGATACGCTATTTAAAGAATGGAAAATCCAATATTTCAAAATTGTATCTAGAATGACTGGAAAAGTGGAAACAAGAACCCCTAGAATTTGATCGTTATGATCAAATCCAAAATCTTTGTAGACAGAGCCAATCATGAGTTCCCATCCATGGGGCGAGTGGAATCCGATACATAAATCGGTTAATAAAATAATAGAAAAGGCTTTGATTGTGTCGCTTAAGTTATAGAGGAATTCCTGAATCCAAAAATTAAGAATGACAAGTTCTTCATTACCTAGAATCGAATAGCCGCTTAGAATAGCGAAACATATTATATTTGTTGCGAAGTGTAATATGCTATGGATATGATTCTCATTATCCATTTTGACCAATTGTATCATTTCTTTGTGGATTCCTATACGAAGCTTTTGTATATGTGTTTCCGGGTACTCCTTTATCATTTCGTCCAAAAGGAATAGTTCCTCTAATTCTATGAATTTTTCTAGAACATTCTTTTCTTGAATCTTATTCAAGAAAGTTTCGGATTGTTTCGTATTACACCAATTTGTAACCCAAGATTCCAGACTTTTTTGAACTAAGAGATCGATCCACCAGGGCAAAAAAACTATAGATGCAAGATATGGGAGGTTAGTGAATGCTTTTTTTTGTGGCATTTTTAATCTGTGAATTGCTAATGAAACCACCTCATTCGTCGAATCTATCCAATCTGCTATTTCTATGAAATATCAGTTCGATAACAAGGTATCGAACCTATACCTAACTTATGAATTTACCCCCCCCTTTTTTTATGTTTGTCCTTGAATATAGAAATAGGATAAGGTTCCGCGTCGAAGTGGAATGAAGAACTAAAAAAAAGATTGTTTCCTGATATCTCAATTGGTCAAATTCGAAGCAATTGCATCCTTTCAATGAATGCCCGAAAGAACCACTTCAAGTCATGAATACTATTAGGACTTCGAGACAAAAGAAAACCCTTAGCTTGGATCCGATCCATTATTTCGAAAAGTTTCGCCAGCTATGCTTAGTCTGGAATAGTTGAGGGAAATTTATAAAAAATATGGATGTGATGATGAAATCAAAAACGCGTGGCAAAACCAAAGAAAAATGCGAGTTATAAATTATAAATGATCCAATCATTTGAAAATCCAGGAGCAAAACAAAAAAAGGGAAAAGAAACACCCAGTGACAAAAGAAAAGAGAGGTCATTGAATATGATCCATCAGTTCAGTATGGAATCTATCAATCCAAAATATCGGAACCAAAACGATGAATTATGTATTCTGAAATGTTCTGATCCATTTGATGAATGATGAATCTAGACTTATTAGTAGTAGATTCGATTTGTTGTTTGTTTGTTACTAATTAGTACAAAACAATTGCGTTTATTTCCCGACAGATAAAAAATCGTTTTGTTTTGGTGGACAAAAACCACTTTGTTTTCTGGTTGTTCCCTAGAATCTACATTTCCCTTTGCTCGAATGCGCGTTCTGAACAAGCTTCAGTGACAATAAATAAAATAGAAAAAAAGAGGATTTCTGAGTGCCTTTTCCAATGCGGAGTTCAGTTCATTTCAAAATACTTCAATCGGTACACGCAAGAAATAGGCCAATTGCGCAGCTTTTTGTTCCATTTCTCTTGGAGTCAAATTTTCCTCACTCTGAGTCAAAGGAACGGCACCTTGTCCTCGAATTTCCATATAAAGGACACGACGAGGAAAAAGACCCTCTTTAACCTCGATTCTAATCGACTGGACATCTCTCATAAGGAATCGAAGGAGGATACGACGATTTTTTCCAGGAAATCCCCAACGAAAAATAGACACTATTCCTTCTTTTCTATCGAATCGATCATAACCACTACCTACATTCCACGAAATTGTGCACGACAAATAGGTACTAATGAAAAGACCCGCGATCCCATAGAACGACATCACGAGCCCTTGTGGAAAAAAAAAGATTTGCGGAGATGGAAAGAAGGATATCAGATTCCGACCAAGATAACTCGAAGTTCCAACCAATAAGAATCCTAATGACCCTAAAAGAAGGAGACAGGCCCAGCAGAAATTACTTGTTTTTCGAGACCCCGCTATAAGTTTTAGCCCTATACGTTCTGATCGCCAGTTCATACTAGATCCAGTTTCTTTTTATTGGAATTGAGAGAATAACCCAAATGAATTTTTAGTTTCCTTGTTTTGTTCCCAAAGTAACTCTCATCAACTAGCACGATTATTATGTGAACCTTTAGGAGTCATTCATCCCATTGATTAGATAAGATCTAAAAAAAGCATCTGCTTCATCAGATCTCACTATGTAGATTTATATTTCTACATACATATAGATACCTTGCGTTTTGGTTTCAGACATCTGCGGATCGATTTGAAATTGAAACTAGCTCTACTGAAAATGAGATGAATGCTTTTATCCACAGATCACGGTTCCACACACATAAGAAAGAGAAGAGCTCTTAGGTATGTGTTCGGAAGAAGCCGTATCTTTTACTATATTCCACAAATCGATAGTATGATCAAGTGCAGGTCTTGAAAGAAATCGATGTTCCCTCGCATCGGATCTAGAGAATCTTGTTTTTTTGAAGATGAAGAGAGAAAGAAGCCATTGCCATTGCCGGAACTACTAGGCCCACTAAAGGCACAAAAAGAGAGGGGAAGTTGCAAATTGTCATAGAATAAATACCCGGAGTTCATATTTTTAACTGTTAGAAAGATAGCTTATGAGAAGTCTATCCAGTCTCTATTATAAGTAGATAAATAATTAAGTGCTAGAAAAGTGGACCGAGTCCCCTTCCAATTCCAAGAGTGGCCCTAGCCCGTCCATAAAGACTTACTCGTGGCCCGATTCTTCTTCTCCTGCCGAAATCCTCAAACTTTCAGAATCGGAAGAAGCGGGAGATTGATTGCTCCTGAGAGCAATATTTCTTGAGGAACTTACCCGTAACCTATCTCTCAATCCAATCTCTCAATGGGACGATTTTCGATAAGAGCATCGGCATGGCAGGCATGGGTTGCCCAGCTCACGTCTACGCGCTTTGACGGCGGCTGCTTGTGCCCGAAGTGCTCGTTCTTTGAGTTGAGGAAGGGCCTCCTCCAAGGCCGCAATTTCTTCCCTTAACTCAGCAATATGCTCGAACTGAGTGAACTGAAAAGAAAAAACCTCCTCAAGGAACTCAGGAAAGCGAGGGTCATTTTGTATTACGCGTTCATGGCTTACTCCGAGCCTCCTCATTGCATAGCAATACTCGGCGAAGCGCGAAATTCTGACAGAGTTGTCCCGCACAAGCTTTAGTTTCTCTACAATCTACAATAAGGGCTTTTTTCGATTCCCATTCTCTGATTTTCATCGAAATCTCCGTAGAATCTTCGATTTGATTATCGCCGATCGATGTGTCCATCAAGAACCCGTCCGGATCAATGTCAATCGAATAAGGATTGTCAGGATCCCTCACGAATGTCAAGCAAAAGCTACATTCGGGAGCTTTCGGAGGATTCCTCCGCGGCTTTCCGAAGAATAAAAAAAAAAAAATAGGCCCAGAAAAAGTATCCCCGCAATCAACAATGATTGCCAAAAGAATTTGAAAATCGGCTGTTTTTTCCCATTTGTCATGATAAAAAAATCCTCCATTTATTTATTTTAGTTTTTTATTATTTTATTAATATATCGTATTTTGGGAACTCGGTCAACCCCAAAACCCTCTTATCCATTCTCAGTGGTCTAGACTATTAACCAATATGTCTGATGCTCCATATCGAATTTGGATGAGTCTCTATTAGTAACTATATGCCAGGAACCAGATTTGAACTGGTGACACGAGGATTTTCAGTCCTCTGCTCTACCAGCTGAGCTATCCCGACCCTTCCCGACATATCATACCCATCCTACTAGATGGATTAGGTCTCTGTCAATTCAACTGAAAGAGAATCAAAAAGCATTACAAATTACAAAGTCTTACCCAGGGAATTTCTGAGATCTTCAACAAGAATACTTTGTAAGTTTCATTGAATTAAGAATCAGGATATGTACTGTGAATGATTCAAACGGGGGTTCCTTACTCAGAGATGCTCTTTTGTACGTATATCGTACATCTCAAGGACTTGTGATAACAGAGGAGCATTTCATTTCTGCTCCGATCCAGTTGGCAAACCGTAGAGTGAATCAGAAACAATGGAACCGCTGATGAAAAAGCGAATCGATTTTAGGGGGATGGGCCTTTTTTTTGAGTGTGATTGGGGATAGAGGGACTTGAACCCTCACGATTTCTAAAGTCGACGGATTTTCCTCTTACTATAAATTTCATTGTTGTCGGTATTGCTATTGACATGTAGAATGGGACTCTATCTTTATTCTCGTCCAATTAATCAGTTCGTTAAAAGATCTATCAGACTATGGAGTGAATGATTTGATCACTGAATTAGTGGGGATCGATTCACAATAATGCTTCCATTTTTCATATAAAAAAAGAAGGATTCGGGGAAGAATTAATAGGAATCGTTTGCTTATTTCAGCATACGTATGAATCTAGGTTCATCCTTCATCCCTTTCTTGGAATGATTCCTCTAGCACCGAAGTCTACCCCATTCGTTAGAACAGCTTCCGTTGAGTCTCTGCACCTATCCTTTTTGGATTCTTGTTGTCGGAACCCCCCCCCTTTTTTTCTGAAAACAGGATTTGGCTCAGGATTGCCCATTTTTGATTCCAGGGTTTCTCTGAATTTGAAAGTTTTCACTTAGTAGGTTTCCATACTAAGGCTCAATCCAATCAAGTCCGTAGCGTCTACCAATTTCGCCATATCCCCTTTTTTGTTTTGAAACTAGGATCCCCTTCCCCCTCTTTCTTTTCTTTCTCATTTTTCTTTCATTTTTGCTTATACCGTAACCTTTGAATTCAGTAGTATAGGATTCTATCTCTAAAAAGTTTATCCGTTTACTCCTATTTGATTTCTTATGGATCTTATCGATCCTTATCTATCGGAGAATGGGTCTTTGGTCCAATCAGAAATGATTCTAGCATTGATGAATCCGCAATTCAACATGGATGGATCTATACCACAGAATATATGCCTCTCTTCTTCTCATTATTAAAGTGCTGTTTTTTATACTTGAACGGTCGATTCTTTGTTGTCTTATCGCTCTGAATGAAACCAGAGGAATATCTCATTTTTTTTCTGTTCTGTATTGTATCCTTAATTTATCTTGATTCTTTATATTCATATAAATAGTAAATAGAAAAGAGAATCCTATAACTAAAAACGAAAACTGAGAACTAGAATCAATGAGAAATCGAAAATCAAAAGATAAATTCGATTGATTTTCGATTTGATTTCAATTGAAAAAGGATAAAAAATTCTATTTGAGATTTCTTGTTAGAGAATATTCATTCTGAATTTGATTTCTATTCTTTCTATATGCTAGAGGGTTTCTGAACAGCGAAGATCCTGGCAGTTTGCAGAATTCTTATGCAAAATTTCTGTTATGTGAGCCCGCTTAGCTCAGAGGTTAGAGCATCGCATTTGTAATGCGATGGTCATCGGTTCGATTCCGATAGCCGGCTTTTCTATTTTTATTTGTTCGATTTTCTATTTTGAAACATGAATGTCTCCTTGACACCAAGGAATGGAATATTGAAAAGACTTCTTTACCGTCTTTCAAAAAGTAACTGATCTAGTACGTCCTAAGAACTTCCAACTATGAATAAAAAAAAAGCTTCGAGCAGTTAGGAACAAATCAAGAAAAGTATTCTTACCTTGCTATATATACCAAAGAGTCTGAATATTGATACAATTCATCGCATTCTTCTTTGTAGTCCAGTACTTCAATAGATTTTGCTTCGTTTATCATTTAGTTCAGTCTTAATTGAATTGAGTCAATTGCATTTTCAATAAAAAAAGGAGTCTTTATGTCTCGTTACCGAGGGCCTCGTCTCAAAAAAATAAACCGTCTGGGGGCTTTACCGGGACTAACCAGTAAAGTACCTACTCGCCGCCCCGATCGTCAAAAGAAAAAGAACAACAAAAAAAAATCTCAACCTCAATCTCAATCTCAATATTGGAAGCGTCTAGAGGAAAAACAAAAATTGCGTTTTCATTATGGTCTGACAGAGCGACAATTACTTAAATACGTTCGTATCGCTGGCAAAACCAAAGGATCAACAGGTCAGGTTTTACTACAATTACTTGAAATGCGTTTGGATAACATAATTTTTCGACTGGGTATGGCTTCGACCATTCCTGGGGCCCGGCAATTAGTTAATCATAGACATATTTTAGTTAATGGTTGTCTAGTAGATATCCCAAGTTATCGCTGCAAACCCCGAGATATTATTACAACGAAGGATGAACAAAAAACCAGAGCTCTGATTCAAAATTCTCTTGCTTCATCCTCCCAGAAGAAAGTGCCAGAACATTTGACTCTTCACTCAGCCCAATATAAAGGATTAGTCAAGCAAATAATAGCTCGTCGTCGGGTTGGTTTGAAAATCGAAGAGTTGCGAGTTGTAGAATATTATTCTCGTCAAACTTGAACCTAACTAAAAGAACAAAGCTTTGGAAATTTTGGCCCCCTTTTCGACAAAACAAAATATCTTGACCTAAGTATAGGGGGGTTCCCAGTTATGTATCATAGATCGGCGGGGATATTTTCATTCCTTGGCCGCTCTTTCCAGTATTTTTCCGTACTACAAAACTACAAAAATGAGTCATCGAGAATCTATAGCAAAGAAACATTACCTTGCTGGAAGTAGTTGATTTGATACATTGTGGTCAATAAGGTTCAGGAATTCCGTGAAGGGACGGAGAGAGAGGGATTCGAACCCTCGGTAAACGAAAGCCTACATAGCAGTTCCAATGCTACGCCTTCGACCGCTCGGCCATCTCTCCTACAAAATAGGATGTTCTGATTATGGTTATGGCCTAGAAACCCAGTAACTCGAGAATTATTGAAAATAGAGAAATGTATTCCCTTCCCAACGCTTTCGTATATTTAAGTACCGACTCTCACAATGAGCGAATCCCAATGAACCTATTCGTTTTGTGTGGACTGATCCATCGGATCAATCGGATAACTTCACTTGTGGAGCTACTCTCTCGAATTTTCACCAAAGCAATGAAAAAAGGACTCTGGCAGAAATGGAAATCGGCAATCCGAAATCTTTGTTACGGAGTGATTCTGATTCTTCTGGCGGTTCAGTTAAGGAAAAGGCCCGGCGGAGGGTCACCACCCAATCCACCTTCCTTTGTTTTTGTGCTTAAGGCACACGACGATGAAGGATTCGTTTTGCAAAAGTGAGGCTACTCTTGGGTGTACTGATGCAATGGGGGAATCTCATCCCACAGTTAAGCAGGTTCTTGCCGGTGTTGACTATTGACTTTCATGCAAATCTAGAATAGTCTGAATATGTGCCTCGGGCACAACTCTCTCTGTGGCGAGCGAGGGGTTTTAATTATCAAATACCAAATCGAAAATGAGCAATTGGATTACATTTTTTTCACTCAAAGTGAAAAAATGGGCGTTTAGTATGATCACTTTGATCTCGAAAAAAGTAACAAAAGAAACAATTGCAATCTCCGCTGCGGCAGCTTTCGGCACATTCGCGAGTCTCGATTTTGGCTTCACTCGTCTCCTGCGCTGGATGGTCGGTCAACCGCGTATGTCTAGGCAAGCTCGCTTAGAGCGAGTCCTTTCGACCTTAGAATTGAAAAAACACTTTTGGTAGAAAGAAAGGAGTCTTACGTGAAAAGACTCGACAGAATAGCTATGTTTGTTGTTACACAACATTCAAAGAACAACGGGTCCGATCAGGAATAGGATACGCGGTTGGTTGGATGAAACAGTCAAAACGCATCTTTCTTTACTCAAATCGAAAGAGATTCCTCGCTTAGACTTCACGATTTCACTCTTAGTAGATGCCAAAGAAAAGCTGCAAGATGAGGATCAAAACTAAGGTTTGAGTATGATGCGTCGGTTTTCCTGCTTGCATTCGATTTTTTGAAAAAGAAAAAGATAGAGAGAAATCATTCAATTGATTCACCCGTCCTGTAATGTAATGTCATATAAATACAATCCTTTTTTTCGAGTCTGATTGAAACAGCAACCAAGAGAAATAATCATTTCGATTGACTCATCCGTACTGTAATGTCATATAAATACAATCCTTTGGAGCGAGCCCTAGGATGTACGGGAATAGAGCAATCTCATTACCTAGAGAGGTACCAATCTATGTCTTTCCTGACAAGACTTCTAGAGGGGGCAAAACGCTTCCTTTATTTACCAGTCAAGGATTATTTGACTGCGTTTCTAGTCAAGATCAAGAATGCCGTGATGTTGGCATGTCTGGGAGCGTTTCTGATGTTGACTTCTTCGAGCAGTATGCGAATTCTTCGCTCACAGGGCAAGTTTCCTCTTCCACGTTCAACGAGTCAATGGGTTCAAAGTCAAAGGGTTCAAAAACCCACCGACCAGCTCAAACAAATTGAAGGTGATATAGACCAAAAGAGACTTGAGTCGATACGAAGCTGGAGATGTTACAACGAAGCTCAGAGACGCATTTTGTATGGAACCCATTTATTACTACTCGACCGGGCTGCAAATCGTTCTTTGTCGGATCGAGTATGTCTAAATGGATTCCTAGAAGAGGAAGAATGGGTCAAAAGGATATGCTATGAGTCCTTTTGTATGTTGGCCACCCAACTTGAGACCCTAGATGAACGGGCATTCCTGTTAAGTGGGGACAAAAACATGGGCCCGGTTAACCCAAATGGGTCTCTGCAGCTTCATCGGCGGAGCCAAGTTCAAGGAATTAGCTTGAATTTTTCGCACCAGACGGACCGGACAGTTCCTATTTCCGGTTCAGGCAATCATTCTGGTTCAGGCAATCATTCTGGTTCAGGCAATCATTCCAGTTCAGCCAATCAAGTGATTCCGCCGGGCGAAGAACACGTTTTTTTGCCTCCATGGCAAGATCCCCCTGGTCTATTCTAGGGATGCGTTTTCCGTTTTGGTGGTTGCCACCTTCTATGGAAAAAAAGATAGATTCCTAAAAGGATTGCCAGTATTGTAACGAACCCAAGAAACAGCGCTTGGAGTAATTTCCCTAGCGAGGAAAACCAATCTTTTTCGGAAAGGCGTCCTCTCGAATAAAGGTACCGAAGGTAGTGCCGAAACAGAAAGGTCAATAGCCGCATCCATGTCTTTGGGTTGAGTTTGCGAATAAAAGCAAGTTTAAGCTTAAAAGGTAGCCTTACGAACCGGTGCCTATTTTTGGTTATCTGCATACAGAAACGAATTAAGATAGCGAGTTTCAACCATTTGAACATGACAATGCCCTCCTACGGTGGCGGGTTGGTTAGTTTTTGACTTCCCGATTACAAATACAAAAAGGGTGGAATAGAATTACAAATACAAAAAGGGTGGAATAGAATTCATTGGTAGAATTGAAAAATCCAAAAAAATCGGGCAATAGCTAACGGTTCAAAACGCATCAAACAAATCAAAAGCTCCCCTTCACGATTTCACTGTTAGTATTAGTAGATGCCAAAGAAAAGCTGCAAGATGAGGATCAAAACTAAGATAGCTAGTTTCAACCATTTGAACATGACAATGCCCTCCTAAGGAGGTTGGTTGGTTAGTTTGTTACTTCTCTATTACAATTATCGAAAAAGACAGTCCTGAGAATTTCCTTTCTTCAATCACATTTCTTTTATCTATTCTATCTATATAGATGATCGAATCAATCTGTTATATGGTGTTGGATCCATAACGAATTCATAATGAATTCTATGGATCCTTGGGCTTGGTAGATTATTTTAGATCCAGTAATAGTAATATAGGGCCGTGGATAAGGGGTGAAAACGACTATCCCATAGATTTTCCTTTTCCTTCCATCTTGAAATCCAAAAAAATGGATTATTCTACTTATTCTGCAAAGATTCTCCAAAGAAAGAAAAAAGAAAGGTTTTCTTTCTTTTTTCTTTCTGAAACGGAGTATGACTTTCATTTTGATTGAATTAAAGAAGCAAGTCAAAAATATACGTGAATTCACATTTATATATAGAACTAACCATTGAATCCATTTAATGCAAATTTTGCAAAGCAGCTGCCGTAGCTTGATCTGCTGAAACCGCAGTAGAAGTCGTGAAAATAGTTCTTTCTTGAGTTGACAGTGTTGACTTTCGTGCAAATATACGATATTATTAATATGTGCCCGAATTCTCGGGCACAACTCTTCCGTTTTTAAGTGTCGAGCTCAGGAGGAGTTCAAATCAGAAAATCAAAATAGGGGGAGAATCATATGACCAACTGGATTACGTTTTTTTCACTCAAAGTGAAAAAATGGGCGTATAGTATGGTGACTTTTTTCTCGAAAAAAGTCACAAAAGAAACAATCGCAATCTCTGCTGCGGCAGCTTTCGGCACATTCGCGAGTCTCAATTTTGGATTGACTCGTCTTCTGCGAATGAAAAAAGGACTCTGGCAGAAATGGAAATCGGCAATCCGAAATCTTTGTTACATAGTGATTCTTATTCTTGTAGGGATTCACTTAAGTAAAAGATCCGGCGGAGGGTCACCACCCAATTCACCTTCCTTTGTTTTTGTGCTTAAGGCACACGACGATGAAGGATTCGTTTTGCCAAAGCAAGGAAACTCTTGGGTGTACTGATGCAACGGGTCAATCTCATCCCACAGTTAAGCAGGTTCTTGGTACTTTTTCCTAGTTTGACCACGATTCTTTTTTTTTTTTATTTGCACGGTCGGCTCTTGGGGTGCCACCAAAACTAGGGCTCCCTTAACCTTCACTAGGACTATGCCTTCGTAAGTCAGGTACTTCCGGAAACAGGATTCACGGAAAGTCCCAAAAACGGTTGGGATAGTTCGGCCCATCAATCCGCGGATGGGCCATCGGATGGCAACCCAGACCTGGAAAACGTACGAGAACGTCCTTTTTGGGCTCACACCTTCCTCTTTATGTTTATGGCACAACCTCGACATCAATGAGGGTCCTCTCGATCCCCGAGACCAGTCCCAGATTCTATGGGAACAAAATGGTTCCCTCGCCTCCGAGATGGTACGAAAGAACAGCCAGTTGCGCGGCTTAGCCGCGTTCGGCCTCTATACGCAAGCAAAGAAATCTCCCAAGCTCTCGGGATTCATACCGAGAGCTCTCTAGGAAGTCAAAGATCCAAATCCAAGATTTGCTTGCAGGAAAAGTTTTCCTCGAGCCAGGAAAAGCTTGAGACTGTGGATGGCGCATACAAGGCCCTCTCGCAAAATTCTAGCAGCCTTAAATCCAAGCTGTCAATGACAGAAAAGGAATTGGCTGACGTAAAGGCGCGCCTCCAAGATAAGGAGGAGGAGTGCCTCCACTTGGAAAACTCTAACAGAGAGTTCGTTAGGGGGTTGGAGAGCGAAATCAAGGATTTGGAGAACAAGCGCGAGAATCTGTTTGAGGAAAAACTATGCGTCGATCTAAACTATCTAAAGCTCCAATTCAAGCTGGAGAGGACCGAAAACACCTTGGCTTACTGTAAGGAGACCTCCCTACACCTTCAGAACGTCGTCGTAGAACTCGAAGGTAGGAGAATAGAAAGTGATATGAGAGAATAGAACTTGACTGGGCTACGGCCGACCCGCGGCCCCCTAAGAGGAAGAGGGTCAAATAGTTACCTAAAGTGAAGACGATAGGTTATTGGAGAAAAGAAAGATTCGTAGCTCGGGGGATAAAAAAAACATGCATTTTTTGAACGAGTCTTTTTTGTGGGATTTCGTACGGTCCAATTCCTTTGTTTGTGGGATTCTTTTCCTACGAAAGGGAATGAGAAGAATTAGGGAGTGGATTGTGAACTATGCCTAGATCACGGATAAATGGAAATTTTATTGATAAGACCTCTTCAATTGTAGCCAATATCTTATTACGAATAATTCCGACAACTTCAGGAGAAAAAGAGGCATTCACCTATTACAGAGATGGTGCGATTTGATTCTTTTTATTTACAATTCTCATTCTTACGAGCGAGAATGGCACATGATTTGGGATAGAACGAAAAAAGATTATTCTATTTTTTAGATTATCTTAAAAGATACCCGAAAGAAACCTACGCTTCGTGAAGGTGAAGTTTTGAAATAGAACAATTCCTTCTATCGTGTATCCCCGAGTGATGCAGCCTCAGATGCTTCCATGTTCAATTTGAGTATTGAGCGAAAGGTTCCACCTATAGGTTCTTACAAGTCAATCCTACTCCACTAATACCAATAGGCAGCATAGAGGAAGAAGCACTACACCTAGGAATCAACAACAAGAAAACTTTAGTTCGAACTTACCCCCTTTTCCTTATCGGGATCGGGACTAACAAACAAGAAAGAGTGGTTGGGACAACAAACATCCATCTCGTTCGTACTTTGGATACCCGTAGAACCATCGAAGTCTGTTGAAGTGACTCATTCCTGGAAATACGAGGCGTTGAGGACAAAGAAATTGTTGGAGTTCCCTTTTCTATCTACCACCAATACGCTGGATGTTACGAAAAGACCTCTTGCAGGAAGGCTGGCTAGAAATTTCTTGTAAAAATACTAGCCCCTGTCAGTTCATAATGAGAATCTTGCAATATCTTTTTTTTGGATTCCATGGATTCTTATCATTCATTATGTACAGAATGGAGGAGCCGTATGAGATTGAAATCTCATGTACGGTTCTGGAACGGGGATTATTTGACTAGAATGAACAACCGTAACGGATGTCAGCTCAATCCGAAGGAAATTATGCGGAAGCTTTACATAATTATTATGAAGCTACGCGACTCGAAATTGATCCCTATGATCGAAGTTATATACTCTATAACATAGGCCTTATCCACACAAGCAACGGAGAACATACGAAAGCTTTGGAATATTATTTCCGGGCACTCGAACGAAACCCATTCTTACCACAAGCTTTGAATAATATGGCCGTGATCTGTCATTACGTGCGACTATCTCCACTATAGAAAGAGCGAAAGAAAGATCCAATCCGCCAGTACATACTAGAACGAAAATAGGCTTTCTACATATTTATCGTACAAAGCAACGATTTTTATTAGCTGTAGCAAAGAAAGAGACTTCATCGAAGCCAAAATAGGAAGAAATAGATATGCCTAGAAGACTCAATTCTATGGATAAAAGCTCTAATTGATGGGGGAAGCGCCGTAAAGATCAATTAGCGAGGGTTTGGGCCGATACAATAAGAACTGCTTTACTTATGTCATGATAGGAGAGAAAAGTTAGGAATCCACTTATGTAATAGAGTTGATCTACTAAGGTATTCAGCAGCGGTGTAGTATCAGATCCCAAAGAGAGTAAGTCCTTTCTTTCTTATGGAGGAAAGAAAGTCTTTTTCAAAGATTCTATAGAAATTTCGATATGAAACCGAGATAGTTACCTTTCAGAAAATGCTAATGATAGCAGGGATGTCTATGGTTCATTTTTCTGAAGGTGGGAAAAAAGAGAAAACTGAATTCGAAATGAAATCCAAATTCACGTTTGAAGCTCATGGAAATGTATGTAATTAACCTCTT